TTAAAAATAAGCTAAAATTAAGCTTTTGGGTTCATACCTCAAATATAAAGGAAATACCTTTTTTTTAAAAATAAAGTGCCTGATTAAAGGATTATTCTGATAGGATAAATTAAGTAGAATTTCTACCTTTATTATATTTTATAGAATCAAACTATATCTAAAAGTATCAAAAACTATTGTGCATCTTACACTAAAATATATTATTTAAAATATTTTATTTTAATAAAAGAAATTTTTCTTTATTTTATATTTTTTTTAATTTAAATTCTAATAAAATATTTTTTATATTTATTATTTTTTTTAGAACAATAATTTCTATTTCTTCAAATTCATGATTTGGTTGTTGAATTGGATTAGAAATTAATTTATTAAGATTTATCCCCCTAATTAGAAATACAAATAATATTTTATCATCAGAAGCTTCCTTAAAATATTTTTTAGTTCAATCTATCGCATCAATTAATTTTTTATTTTGTATTATTTTAAATATAATTTTAATAAAAAATTTTGAAATAAATACCTTTATTTCAATAATAATTAATTCTTCTTTATTAATAAAAATAGGATCAACACCATTCCATTTTTGATTCCCTAATATTGTTAGAGGACTATCGTGATTTAATAATTTTATTTTAATGACTTGACAAAAAATTTCACCAATTATTTTATTATCTTATTATTTTAATAAAAATTTTTTAATTATTATTATTATTTTAAATGCTATAATTGGAGCTATTGGAGGGTTAAATCAAACTTCTTTACGAAAAATTATAGCATTTTCCTCAATTAATAACTTAGGATGAATAATTTCATCAATAATAATCAGAGAAAATTTATGAATAATATATTTTTTTTTATACTCATTTATAATCAGAATTATGTGCTTTTTATTTTATTTAACTAATATATCTTTTATTAATCAACTATATTTTTTTAATATTAACTATTTGATTAAATTATCATTATTAATTAATTTTTTATCTTTAGGGGGATTACCTCCTTTTATTGGATTTTTCCCTAAATGAATTATCATTAACTTTTTAATAATAAATAATTTTTTTTTTATAACATTTATTTTAATTATAACAAGATTAATTATATTATTTTTTTATATTCGAATTTTATATTCATCTTTTATATTTAATTATTTAAAATTAAAATGAATAAAAATTTTTATTAAAAATAAAATAATATATTTTATTAATTTCTTCTCTTTCATTTCTATTTTTGGTTTAATTTTAAGAACTTTTTTTTTTTTATAAAATTTTTTATCTTAAGGTTTTAAGTTAAATTAAACTAATAATCTTCAAAATTATTTATAAAGAATATTTCTTTAAGCCTTAACAATTTATTTTGTAACTTAAAATTTGCAATTTTATATCATTAATTTTTGAATATAAGACCTTAAATTTAATAAAAAAGAATTTTTCTTGTTAATAAATTTACAATTTATCGCTTAAACCTCAGCCATTTTATTATGCGAAAATGAATTTACTCTACAAATCATAAAGATATTGGAACTTTATATTTTATTTTTGGTATTTGAGCAGGAATAGTAGGAACATCTTTAAGTTTACTAATTCGAGCTGAATTAGGAAATCCCGGATCCTTAATTGGAGATGATCAAATTTACAATACTATTGTAACAGCTCATGCTTTCATTATAATTTTTTTTATAGTTATACCAATTATAATTGGAGGATTCGGAAATTGATTAGTACCTTTAATATTAGGAGCTCCAGATATGGCTTTCCCACGAATAAATAATATAAGATTTTGATTATTACCTCCTTCTTTAACTTTATTAATTTCTAGAAGTATTGTTGAAAACGGAGCTGGAACAGGATGAACAGTTTACCCCCCACTTTCATCTAATATTGCTCATGGAGGAAGATCAGTAGACTTAGCTATTTTTTCTTTACATTTAGCAGGAATTTCTTCAATTTTAGGAGCAATTAATTTTATTACAACTATTATTAACATACGAATTAATGGTTTACAATTTGATCAAATACCTTTATTTGTCTGAGCTGTTGGAATTACAGCTTTATTGCTCTTACTTTCATTACCAGTTTTAGCAGGTGCTATTACAATACTTTTAACTGATCGTAATTTAAATACTTCCTTTTTTGACCCAGCTGGAGGAGGAGATCCTATTCTTTATCAACATTTATTCTGATTCTTTGGACATCCAGAAGTATATATTTTAATTTTACCTGGATTTGGTATAATTTCCCATATTATTTCTCAAGAAAGAGGAAAAAAAGAAACATTTGGATCTTTAGGAATAATTTATGCAATAATAGCAATTGGATTATTAGGATTCGTTGTTTGAGCTCATCATATATTTACTGTAGGAATAGATATTGATACTCGAGCATATTTTACTTCTGCAACAATAATTATTGCAGTACCAACAGGTATTAAAATTTTTAGTTGATTATCAACTTTCCATGGAACCCAAATTAATTATAGACCTTCAATTTTATGAAGACTAGGATTTGTATTCTTATTTACTGTAGGAGGATTAACTGGAGTAATTTTAGCTAATTCTTCTATTGATGTATCTCTTCATGATACATATTATGTAGTAGCCCATTTTCACTATGTACTTTCTATGGGAGCAGTATTTGCTATTATAGCAGGATTTATTCATTGATATCCTTTATTTACAGGATTAACTCTTAATCCTTTCTTCTTAAAAATTCAATTTTTTACTATATTTATTGGAGTTAATTTAACTTTTTTCCCACAACATTTTTTAGGATTAGCAGGAATACCCCGACGATATTCTGATTATCCTGATGCTTATATTTCTTGAAATATTATTTCATCTTTAGGATCATATATTTCATTATTAGCAGTAATATTAATTTTAATTATTATTTGAGAATCTATAATTAATCAACGAATAATTTTATTTTCATTAAATCTATCCTCTTCTATTGAATGATATCAAAATTTACCCCCCGCAGAACATTCATATAATGAATTACCAATTTTAAGAAACTTCTAATATGGCAGATTATATGTAATGGATTTAAACCCCATTTATAAAGGTTTATCCTTTTTTTAGAAATGGCAACATGATCAAACTTAAATTTACAAAATGGTGCATCACCTTTAATAGAACAAATTATTTTTTTTCACGATCATACATTAGTTATTCTCATTATAATTACTATCTTAGTAAGATATTTAATAATAAGTTTATTTTTTAATAAATATATTAATCGATTTTTATTAGAAGGACAAATAATTGAATTAATTTGAACAATTTTACCAGCTATTATTTTAATTTTTATTGCTTTACCTTCTTTACGTTTACTTTATTTATTAGATGAACTTAATAATCCCTTAATTACTTTAAAATCTATTGGACATCAATGATATTGAAGTTATGAATATTCTGATTTTAATAATATTGAATTTGATTCTTATATAACCCCTGAAAATGAAATAAATAATAATAGATTTCGTTTACTAGATGTTGATAATCGAATTATTTTACCTATAAATAATCAAATTCGAATTTTAGTTACTGCTTCAGATGTTATTCACTCTTGAACCATTCCTTCTTTAGGAGTAAAAGTAGATGCTAACCCTGGACGATTAAATCAAACTAATTTTTTTATTAATCGTCCAGGAATTTATTATGGTCAATGTTCTGAAATTTGTGGAGCAAATCATAGTTTTATACCAATTGTAATTGAAAGAATTTCAATTAAAAATTTTATTAATTGAATTAATAATTATTCATCATTAGATGACTGAAAGCAAGTACTGGTCTCTTAAACCATTTTATAGTAAATTAGCAATTACTTCTAATGAAATTTTAAAGAATTAGTTAAATCATAACATAAATATGTCAAATTTAAATTATTATATTAAATAATATTCTTTTATTCCTCAAATAATACCAATTAATTGAAATATATCTTTTTTTTTTTTTATTATTATTTTTATTATTTTTAATATTATAAATTATTATATTTTTAATGTTAAAAATAATAAAAATAATATTTTTTTTATAAAAAAAAATAAAAATTTATTTTGAAAATGATAACAAACTTATTTTCAATTTTTGACCCCTCTACTAATTTACTGTATTTACCTTTAAATTGAATTAGAACTTTTATTGGATTAATATTTATCCCATACTCATTTTGATTAATCCCTAATCGACATTTATTATTTTGAAATTCTATTTTAATTAAACTTCATAAAGAATTTAAAACATTATTAAGTTCAAATTCTAATGGTTCAACATTTATTTTTATTTCAATATTTACTTTTATTTTATTTAATAATTTTTTAGGTTTATTCCCTTATATTTTTACTAGAACTAGTCATTTAACTTTATCCTTATCTCTGTCTCTCCCATTATGATTAAGATTTATATTTTATGGATGAATTAATAATACTCAACATATATTTTCCCATATAATTCCTCAAGGAACTCCAAGTATTTTAATACCTTTTATGGTTCTTATTGAAACTATTAGAAATATTATTCGTCCAGGAACTTTAGCTGTTCGACTTACAGCTAATATAATTGCTGGACATCTTTTAATAACATTATTAAGAGGAACAGGTCCAAATCCTCCTCTATATTTTATTTTTTTCTTAGTTATTATTCAAATTTTATTATTAATTTTAGAATCAGCAGTTGCGGTTATTCAATCTTATGTTATTGCTATTTTAAGAACTTTATATTCTAGAGAAGTAAACTAACTAATGACAAATAATTTTAATCACCCTTATCATTTAGTTGATTATAGACCCTGACCTTTAACTGGAGCTATTGGAGTTTTAACGTTAGTGACAGGAATAGTAAAATGATTTCATAATTTTAATATAAATTTATTAATTATTGGATATATTATTATTATTTTAACAATATATCAATGATGACGAGATGTAACTCGAGAAGGAACTTTTCAAGGTAAGCATACTATTTTAGTAACAAAAGGATTAAAATGAGGAATAATTTTATTTATTATTTCAGAAATTTTTTTTTTCATTTCCTTTTTTTGAGCTTTTTTTCATAGAAGTCTTTCACCCAATATTGAAATTGGAGCTATATGACCTCCCCTAAGAATTGCAGCTTTTAATCCATTCCAAATTCCTCTTTTAAATACTATTATTTTAATTACATCAGGAATTACAGTTACATGAGCTCATCATGCTATTATAGAGAATAATCATTCTCAAATAACTCAAGGACTTTTTTTTACTATTATTTTAGGAATTTATTTTACAATTCTTCAAGCCTACGAATATTTAGAAGCTCCATTTTCAATTGCAGATAGAATTTATGGATCAACATTTTTTATGGCTACTGGATTTCATGGATTACATGTTATAATTGGAACAATATTCTTATTATTTTGCTTAATTCGTCATATTTATAATCATTTTTCCGCAAATCATCATTTTGGATTTGAAGCAGCAGCTTGATATTGACATTTTGTTGATGTAGTTTGATTATTTCTTTATATTTCTATCTATTGATGAGGTAATTAATTATTTATATAATATATTTAGTATATTTGACTTCCAATCAAAAAGTTTAATAATTTTAATATAAATAATTTTATTAATTATATATTTATCAATTATTATTATATTAATTTCAAATATTATAATATTTATTTCAATCATTTTATCAAAAAAATCATTTTCTGACCGAGAAAAATGTTCTCCATTTGAATGTGGGTTTGACCCTAAATCTTCAGCTCGAATTCCATTTTCTCTTCATTTTTTTTTAATTACAGTTATTTTTTTAATTTTTGATGTAGAAATTGCTTTAATTTTTCCTATTATTAACTTATTTAAAATAACAAATTTTATTTTCTGATCAAAAATTAGATTTTTTTTTATTATTATTTTATTAATTGGTTTATACCATGAATGAAATCAAAATATATTAAATTGAACAAATTAATAATATAGGATTATAGTTTAAAAAAAACTTTTGATTTGCATTCAAAAAATATTGAAATTCAATTTATCTTAAATAAGAAGCAATTATTGCATTTAATTTCGACTTAAAAGATAGAGTCCAAAACTCCTTATTTATTAATTGAAACCAAAATAGAGGTCTATCACTGTTAATGATAAAATTGAATTTATATAATTCCAATTAAATAAATTTAAGTTGAAATATAAAGTTTAAAATTAAGCTGCTAACTTAATTTTTAGTGGTTTAATTCCATTAATATTTCTTTATTAATTTTATTTATATAGTTTATTTAAAACATTACATTTTCATTGTAAAAATAAAAAAATTTTTTTTATAAATATTTAAAGATTAAATTAATCTCCCTAATATCTTCAATATTATACTCTAAATTATAAGCTATTTAAATATAATATAATTATTATTATTAAAAATAAAATTATTATTCATAAAACAAATCTAAATAAATAAATTTTATAATTATTTATTTGAAAAAACTTATAAAAACTTGTATATTTTTTTATAATTAAAAATATCCCCTGTCCACTATACATTTCTCTTCATCCCATATCAATATTTTTTAATAAAATTTGACTTATATTTAAAAAATAATAATTTAATCCATAAGTAGATAAATTAGGTATAAATCATATTCTGCATAAAAAATTTCTTATTTCATATCTTTTTAAAAATTTATTAATAGAATAAATATTTATATTACTAATTATAAATCCTAAAATTATACCTAAAATTCTTACATAAATTACCATTATTTTTAAATTAAATGGTAAATAAATTATATAAGGATAAGGAAAAATTATTCATATTAATAATCTCCCACTAAAAATACTTATAAATAAAAGAACAAATATTCTTTTTAATATTGTATAATCTTCATCATATAAATTATAAATAGACAACAAATTAAAATTATTAATTATTAAATATATAGTTAAACGGAATCTATAAAATATAGTTAATCCAGTAGAAATATAATATAAAAAAAAAATAAAAAAATTTAAATTTCTTAAACTTACTATTTCTAAAATTAAATCTTTTGAATAAAACCCAGCTAAAAATGGAATTCCACATAATGCTATATTTGAAATATTTATACATAACGAAGTTAATGGAATAAAATTAGAAATTCCTCCTATAAATCGAATATCTTGAATATCTATTATTATATGAATAATTACTCCCGCACATATAAATAATAAAGCTTTAAATATAGCATGAGTTAATAAATGGAAAAAAGCTAATTCAGGTATTCCTATTCTTAAAATACTTATTATTAAACCTAATTGACTTAAAGTTGATAAAGCAATAATTTTTTTTAAATCAAATTCATAATTTGCTGAAATTCCTGCTATAAATATTGTTAATCCTGATAATAACATTAATATTTTTATAAATATCATATCAACTAATAATATATTAAAACGAATTAATAAATAAACTCCAGCAGTAACTAATGTAGAAGAATGAACTAAAGCAGAAACTGGAGTAGGAGCTGCTATAGCAGCTGGCAATCAAGATCTAAAAGGAATTTGAGCTCTTTTTGTTATAGCTGCAACAATGATTATTCTCCCAACTATAATTATTCTATAATCATTTCTCATAAAATTTAAATAAAATAAATAATTTCATCTTCCATAATTTATTATTCAAGCAATAACTATTAAAATAAAAACATCTCCAATTCGATTAGATAAAGCTGTTAATATACCTGCATTATAAGATTTTATATTTTGATAATAAATTACTAAACAATATGATACCAAACCTAAACCATCTCAACCTAATAAAATTCTAATAATATTTGGTCTAATAATTAATAAAATCATTGAAAATACAAATAATAATACTAAAATAATAAAACGATTCAGATTTAATTCAGAACTTATATAACTTTTTCTATAATAAATTACTACAGAAGAAATTAATAATACAAATATTATAAATAATAAAGATATTCAATCCAATAAAATTCTTATAACAATACTCATTGAATTAAAAGAAATTAATTCTCATTCTAAAAAAACAACTTTATTATTTATAATAAAATAAATTATTATAAAAAAATTTAATATACTTATTAAAAATAAAAAAAAAAATCTATTAAAACAAATGAAACTTTTCCGTAAAAAAATAACCTAAAATGATATAATCATATTTTTGATACCACAAATCAATATTTTTTTTTAAATTATTTAAGTTAAAATCAAATTATTACATAATCAATTTTTAAAATTAATAAATTTAAGGGTAATCAATGTAATATTAATAATAAATACTCACGAGATAAACCTGTATAAAATCTGTAAATCCCTGAATAATATTTTCCATGTTGAATATAAGAATATAAATATAATCTATACCCAGCTCTAAAAAAAGAAATTAATATTAATATTAATATCGAAATTCATGATCATCTCAATAATCTATTAATTAATCTAATTTCTCCTATTAAATTTAAAGAAGGAGGGGCTGCTATATTTGAAGATATGATTAAAAATCATCACAATCTTATAGAAGGTATAAAATTTATTATTCCTTTATTAATATATAAACTTCGTCTATGTAAACGTTCATAATTAATATTAGCTAAACAAAATATTCCAGAAGAACATAATCCATGACCAATTATTAAAATATAAGAACCAATAAAACCTCAATAATTTAAAGTTATAATTCCCCCAATAACTATTCTTATGTGAGCAACCGAAGAATAAGCAATTAAAGATTTTATATCAGTTTGACAAAAACATTTTAATCTAATATAAAACCCCCCAATTAAACTAATTCTAATTCAAATAATATTATATTTTAAACCTATTTCCTGTAATAAAATTATTACTCGAACTAACCCGTAACCTCCTAATTTTAACATAATTCCAGCTAAAATTATTGAACCTGCAACAGGAGCTTCTACATGTGCTTTTGGTAATCATAAATGTACAAAATATAAGGGTATTTTAACTAAAAAAGCTATAATTATTGAAAAATACAATAAATATAAATCGAAATTAAAAAATTTCAAAAAATAAATTATAATATAATTAGTTTCATTAAAAATATAAAAAATTCCTAATAAAAATGGTAATGAAAAAAATAAAGTATAAAATAATAAATATATCCCAGCTTGAATTCGCTCTGGCTGATAACCTCAACCAATAATTAATATTAATGTTGGAATTAATCTTCCCTCAAAAAATAAATAAAATAAAAATAAATTTATAACACTAAAAGTTAAATATAATATAATTAATAAAAAAATTACATTAAATAAGAAAAAATTTAAATAAAATTTTTTCTTATATAAATTTTCACTTGCTATAATTATTAAAATACAAATTCAAATTCTTAATAAAATTAAACCATAAGATAAAATATCACAAGAATATATATATCTTAAATTACAATAATTTTCAATTCTTAATATTAAATTTATAAAAAAAAACGCTAATATAAATAATATTATTTGAACCATTCAATATATATTTAAATTAAAACATAAAGGAATTATAAAACTGATTATAAATAAAAATTTTATCATTATAATAAATTAAAACTTTGAAAATAATCATTTCCATGTGTACGAATTATAGAAACTAAAATTGACAATCCTAAAGCTCCTTCACATACTGAAAAAACTAAAAAAATTATTAATATATATATTTCATATTCAATATAATTTAATATTAAAACTAAAAAAAAAAAAATTCTTAAAACAATAAACTCTAATCTTAATAAAACAATTAATAAATGCTTATGCTTAGAAATAAAAATAATATTTCCCACAATAAATATAATAATAACTACAATTCATATATTTATAATAATTGTCATTAGTTTTTATAGTTTAAAATTAAAACATTGGTCTTGTAAATCAAAAATAAGAATTTTTCTTTAAAAATATCAAAGAAAAAGATTTTTCTTTATCAATAATCTCCAAAATTATTATTTTTTTTAAACTATTCTTTGAAATCATAAAAATATTTTTTTCATTATTAATTATTATTTTATCTTTTTTAATATTATTTATATATCACCCTCTATCAATAGGACTTATAATCTTAATTCAAACTATATTAACTTGCTTAATTTCAAGTTTTATATTATCAACTTATTGATTTTCTTATATTTTATTTTTAACTTTTCTTGGAGGATTATTAGTCCTTTTTATCTATGTATCAAGAATTGCTTCAAATGAAATATTTAAAATTTCTTTTTTTATAAAAAATTTATTTTTTACTTATAATTATAATATTAATTATATTAGAATATTATCAATTAATAACTTAAATTGAATAAATTTTTCTATCAATAATTTAGAAATAAAAAATTTTTTTGAATCAATTATATTTTTTAATAATGAAAATAAAATTAATTTATCTAAATTATATAATAATCAAACATTCATAATAATAATAATAATAATTATTTACTTATTCATTACCTTAGTTGCTGTAGTAAAAGTTACAAATATTTTTTATGGTCCTTTACGATCCTCTTTTTAATAACTAATGATAAATATTTTTAAACCAATTCGAAAAACTCACCCTATTATTAAAATTATAAACTCTTCTTTAGTAGACCTCCCTTCTCCTTCTAATATTTCATCTTTATGAAATTTTGGTTCTTTATTAGCTATATGTTTAATTATTCAAATCGTTACAGGATTATTTCTTACTATATATTATACAGCAAATATTGAATTAGCTTTTTTTAGAGTAAATTATATTTGTCGAAATGTAAATTATGGATGATTAATTCGAACTTTACACGCTAATGGTGCATCATTTTTTTTTATTTGTATTTATATTCATATTGGACGAGGAATTTATTATGAATCATTTAATTTAAAATATACTTGAATAGTTGGAGTAATTATTTTATTTCTTTTAATAGCAACTGCTTTTATAGGTTATGTTCTTCCTTGAGGACAAATGTCATTTTGAGGGGCAACAGTTATTACTAATCTTCTTTCAGCTATTCCTTATTTAGGAACATCTTTAGTAAATTGAATTTGAGGTGGGTTTGCAATTGATAACGCCACATTAACACGATTTTATACTTTTCACTTTATCTTACCATTTATTATTTTAATAATAACTATAATTCATTTACTATTTCTACATCAAACAGGATCAAATAATCCTTTAGGAATTAATAGTAACTTAGATAAAATTCCTTTCCATCCTTTTTTTACATACAAAGATTTAATTGGTTTTATTTTAATTATATTTTTATTAGTTATTTTAACTTTAACTAATCCTTATTTACTAGGAGATCCAGATAATTTCATTCCTGCTAATCCATTAGTTACTCCTATTCATATTCAACCAGAATGATATTTTTTATTTGCTTATGCAATTTTACGTTCTATTCCAAATAAACTTGGAGGTGTAATTGCTTTAGTTTTATCAATTTTAATTTTAATTATTTTACCTATAACTTTTTTTAAAAAAATACAAGGTATTCAATTCTACCCAATTAATCAAATTTTATTTTGAATTATAGTTAGAACAATTATTTTATTAACATGAATTGGAGCTCGACCTGTTGAAGATCCTTATATTATCACAGGTCAAATTTTAACAATTATATATTTTTCTTATTATATTATTAATCCATTAGTTAGTATATTTTGAGATAAATTAATTTTTTATTAATTAATGAGCTTGTTAAAGCATTTGTTTTGAAAACTTAAGAAAGAATAATTAATTCTATTAATTTATACTAAAAAAATTTTTATATTAATAAAATTTTTAAACCTAAATAAAACATTAAAAAATTTAAAGAAATTGGTAAATAAATTTTTCATGCTAAATATATTAATTTATCATAACGATAACGAGGTAATGTTCCACGAACTCAAATAAATAAAAAAGAAATTATTCTTAATTTAATATAAAAAAAAAAATCTAATCTATAACCTCCTAAATATAATAAAACAAATAATAATCTTATAAATAAAATTCTTGAATATTCAGCTAAAAAAATTAAAGCAAACCCACCTCTTCTATATTCAATATTAAACCCAGAAACTAACTCTCTTTCACCTTCAGCAAAATCAAAAGGAGTTCGATTAGTTTCAGCTAATCTTGAAGAAAATCAACATAAAGATAAAGGTAATATTAAAAAAAAAAATCATATTAAATTTTGATAAATACTAAATTTAATTAAATTAAAATCTATAATTATTAAAATTCTTGATATTAAAATTAGAGCTAATCTAACTTCATACGAAATAGTTTGAGCAACAGCTCGTAAACCCCCCAATAACGCATAATTTGAATTTGAAGATCATCCTGCAATTATAACAGTATAAACACCTAATCTAGTACAACATAAAAAAAATATTAATCCTAAATTAAATCTAATTAAATTAAAATAATAAGGAATTATTATTCAGATTATTAATGATAAAATAAATCTTACAACTGGAGAAAAATAATAAGATAAATAATTTGAGAATCTTGGATAAGTTTGTTCTTTAGTAAATAATTTAATAGCATCAGAAAAAGGCTGTAAAATTCCTATATAACCGACTTTATTGGGACCTTTACGAATTTGAATATACCCTAAAACTTTTCGTTCTAATAAAGTTAAAAAAGCAACACCAATTAAAACACCTAAAATTATAATTAATATTCCTAAAAAAATTAAAATTAAATCAATTTTTATCATATACTACCTATATAAATAATATTATATATTTATGATTTCTAAAACCATTACATTTTTCTGCCAAAATAGTATTTTAATATGTATATATTTATATATTATAATTTAATATTTTACTAATTATTTTAATGATATTCTTTTATTTAAATTTAATTTAAATACTTATTCCTTTCGTACTAAAATATTTTATTTTTTTAAAGATAGAAACCAACCTGGCTCACACCGGTTTGAACTCAGATCATGTAAGATTTTAATGATCGAACAGATCAAAATTTTAAACTTTTGCATATAAATTTTATCTTAATCCAACATCGAGGTCGCAAACTTTTTTTCTTATTTGAACTAAAAAAAAAAATTACGCTGTTATCCCTAAGGTAATTTTTTCTTTTAATCAAAATAATTTTGGATCAATTATTCATTTATTTATGTTTTTATTAAAAAAAAGTTATTTATATTTTTTTATCACCCCAACAAAATAAAAATTTTTATTTTAATTATTATTTTTAAATATAATTTTAATAAAAAATTTTATAAAACTCTATAGGGTCTTCTCGTCTTTTAAATTTATTTTAACTTTTTAAATAAAAAATTAATTTCTTTAATTATTATTAAGACAGTTTATATCTCATCCAATCTTTCATACAAGTCACCAATTAAGAGACTATTGATTATGCTACCTTTGTACAGTCAATATACTGCAGCCCTTTAATATTTCATCAGTGGGCAGATTAGACTTTAAATTATTTTCAAAAAGACATGTTTTTGATAAACAAGTGAATATAAATATTTGCCGAATTCCTAAATAATATTTTTTATTAAAAATTATATATTTTTTTTTAATTAAATACTAATTTTATCATTTTAACTAAATATATTTAATTAAAAATTATTTTTTTATAAAAAATTAAATTAATTTAAAATTTTAATTAAATTAAAATTATTTATAATAAATTATAAATTATAAACAATATAAATTTTAAATATTTTAATTCTTTAAAAATTAATTATAAAAATTTAATTTAAAGCTTATCCCTTAAAATATAACTTTTTTTTTTATAAAAAATTAATTAATTAATTTTTTATAAAAAAAAAGTAAAATTAAATTTTTTTCTAAAAAAACTAGATATTTTTAAAAACGATTAACATTTCATTTCAAATTAATTATTAAAAATATTTATGCAACAATAACTTTTATAATTAATTATCTCTTTTAAATTCGAGAAATAATTTTAATCAAATTTTTATTTAATAAACTCTGATACACAAGATACAATAATTTAAATTTACTTTTAAATAAATTAATTTTCAATTTTATTTAAAATTTCTTTTACAATACTATTTAACTATAAATTTTATAATTTTTTTTTTTTTAATACTAAAACCCCCCAATATTAATATTAAAAATACTTTTATTATTTATAAAATTATTAATTTTTATTTTTCAAATTAATTGATCTAATTCAATATCATTTCAATGTAAATGAAATACTTTATCAAGCTCTAATTTGAAATTTCTAGAAACACTTTCCAGTACCTCTACTTTGTTACGACTTATTTCAATTTATTTATGAAAGCGACGGGCAATATGTACATATTTTAATTTTTAATCATTTTAATAAACTAAATAAAATTACATTTAAATCCACTCTCATTTAATTTTTTAAAATTAAAATTAATTTAAATAAATTTATTGTAATCCATTATATTCTTAATTATAATCTGCATCTTGATCTGATTTAATTTTTATTATAAATTTAAAATATTATTTTTTATTTAAAAATATTTTTATAACAACGATATACAAAATAATAAATTAAGTAAATTTATTCGTGGATTATCAATTATTAAACAGATTCCTCTAAATGAACTAAAATACCGCCAAATTATTTAAGTTTCTATAAATAATTATATACTATTTTAGTATTATTAATTTAAATTTTTAATAATAGGGTATCTAATCCTAGTTTATAAATAAAATTTATTAAATTATAAAATTTATATTAATTTTTATTAAATTAAAATTTCACCTAATAATCTAATATTTAATTAAAATTTATTTATTATTTATTAATTACTAATAAAATTTAATTTAACTTTTGTTTAACCGCAACTGCTGGCACAAAATTTGTTATTAAATGTAAATATTACTAAATCTTAATTTCTTAAATTTTTAATATTAATTACTACAAAATTTAAATTAATTATTATTAAAATAATTAATAATTTTCACAAAAATTTATATGCAAAATAAATTTATAATAAAATTATTAAACTATAAAAAATTTATTTATATAGTGTATTTTTTAATATAGTTTTTTTTTTTTTTATATATATAAAATTTAATATAAATTATTAAATTTTAAATAGTTCCTTTTTTTTTTTTTTTCATAATATTAATAATAAAAATTAATATCATTATTCATCGATCAATATTCTTTGAAATAAATAATAAATTAATAATTTTAATAATTAATTTAAAATTAAATTAATGAATTATTAATATTAATTTATTTATATTTTAAATTAATTATTAATTTTATTAATTTATTAAATATTTAATATATATATATATATATATATAAACCGTTTTTAATTTTTTTTCCTTAAATAAAAAAAAA